CCACGGGTTTCCCTGAAAATCCTTAACTTTAACAAAGACGTTCACAAGATATTCGATTTTTCCATAGAAACGGATTCGTTCAAGAAAAATTCCAAAAGATGTTGATCGTAAATGAGAAGATTGGTTACGTAAAAAGAATAAAACGGATTCATATTCCTCTACATGAGAATTATATAAGAATAAAAATAACCTTTCATCTCTTTTTGAAAAAGAGGAACTGACTTTATTTAGCCTAATAAGAGTATTCCAATTACAATACTCGTTGAGAAAAAATCGTAATAAATGCAAAGAAGAAGCATCTTTTAACCAATAGCGAAGAGTTTGAACCAAGATTTCCACGTGGACAGAGTAGGGTATTAGGATATCTAATACAAGATTTAGATGTGGAAAATTTTCTTCTAAAAAAGGAAATATTGAATGAATCGATCGTAAATTCTGAGATTTTACTATCTTTTTCTTTTCTAGATACAATATTAATCGTAGAGAAAATGGAATTTCCACAATCAAAGCAAACCCCTCTGATAAAATTTTAGAATACAAATTCTTGTTGAGCGCCAAAAAGGGGTTTTTGTTTGAATCATTAGGAGCACTAAGAAAATGATTCTGGTGATACATTTGAGTAATTAACCGTTTCACAATCAGTAAACTAGATTTATTGCCATAACCCAGATTTTCCGACAAATTCGATCTACCAAAACCATGATCATGAGCAAATGTATAAATATACTCCTGAAAGATAAGGGGATATAGGAAGTTGTGTTGTTGAGATTTCTCTGGCTGTAAATATCTTTGGATTTCCTCCATTTGCACTTCTAGTTGAATCAAAGGGAGAAGATTTTTGGGTTATCAAATGATACATAGTGCGATACAGTTAAAACAAGGTATTCTAGTAAGAATAGATACCTCGGAAGCAGGTAAACTTATCAACGGATTTTCCACTCTCTCGTTGTCCATTCATTTCATAATACTATATATAAATAAAATATAGTTATAGTATATATACTATAGGATACCAAGATGATTCGAAATCTTTTATTTTTTAAACCTAATCGCTCTTTTGATTGCGGAAAAACTTTCTTTATCAATATACTGTTTCTTTTACACACACATCTCCATTCCACATATAGAGAATGCCAATAGTTAGGATTTAGTAAAAAACCTAGAATCCACTCGTAGGGGGGAAGCCCTTCCCATATTCAGGCACTAATCTATTTTTAACGTCTAATTAGATTGGGGATTATTCAAATTAAGAACCGAAGCTGGTTGCTTTTTCTTTCTGATAATTAATCGATAATTGAAGCTATGGGGCTCTATCCATTTATTCATTCGACCTAACTTTATTTTATTCCATTCCAAAAACCCAAACAGGATTTTGTACCGATCCGAGAAAAATGAAATATCCTCAGAACTGCCCACTGATACGACATGCTATTTTTTCCATTTATTCCTTTTCAGGATCAGTCGCGGTCTTCGAAATCACACCAATGGTATGGACGAATTTCTCACTTCATCAAAACGTGTAAAAAATTCTAGTCGCACTTAAAAGCCGAGTACTCTACCGTTGAGTTAGCAACCCGATATAGATTAAAAAAAATTTTAGCAAAATCATATAGATACAATCCAAATCCATTAAATTCAATTGAAACAAAGAGAACAAAGAGAAAGGGGATTCTACGAGCTAATCAAACCATTGCACTGAAAACTCGAAAAACAGATTTTTGAAAACATTTGAAGCATAAAAATGAATTCATTAGAGTAAAATACAACAAATTCTTATATAAAAATAAAAAAATATACAGAATTGGAAAAATTGAAAAAGTTAGGGAACGAAAATAAATAGACCCGATTGACTTATCACGATAAATTATATTTCTTCGATACACTCTTGTCAATATAAGTGTTGAGAAAACAATACAGTGAAGGGGGGGGTCAAAAAAACAAGTATAGAAAAATTTGACAAAGTTATATACAAATCTCCCCCCCCCCCTTTTTTGGTATTTCTTTAATTGAATCTCATTTGATTAGACAGAAGTTCATTAAAAACTTCAGCCTTTTTTAAAAGATTCTGAACAGTTTCTGTAGGTTGAGCGCCTTTCTCAAGGAAATATAGAATAACAGGAACATTTAAATAAGTTTGATTCTTCATTGGATCATAAAAGCCTACTTTTCGAAGATCTTTTCCTTCTCTTCGGGATCGACTATCAATTGCAACGATTCGATAGACGGCTCATTAGGATAGATATAGATGAACAATACCCCCCCTAGAACCGTATAGGAAGTTTTCTCCTCGTACGGCTCGAGAAAAAAATGTTTGATTCAAGGTTATGTAATTCTAATAACATAAATGGCAAATGAGCCTATAAAATCAATTAGACTTTGTTTCAGTCTTTTGTCTTCCTGAAAAAACCATTCGTACTCAAAACTCGTAACTCAAGTTGTATAACCCTCAAATAGCTCAAAGGAAAAATCTTTCGTCAACTTCATTTCTTGAGCGGTCTTTAGTCCCTTTTGTTTATCTTCTTTAAAATTGAAAATTCGATTTCGATTCTTTAATCGTATCCAATTATTGAGATTTGGATCCAATTATCCAATTAAAGGGTTTTTCCTTGTTTTTAGATCCTTTATCCTTATTTTAAATCATTGGGTTTAGACATTACTTCGGCGCTTCTAAATCCTTTCAAAATGGCAGCAACATACCCCTTTTTGATTTCTTTCTTTCTATCAAAGAATCCCACAGCCAGTTGATTCCCCACGGTAGACTTTGAATGAAGCGAAAAGGTTGATCAATTCCAACTGGTTTTGCTTTTGAATTAGGAATTTGCTCAAATTGGATCTTTTCTATTCCTACTTTCTATTTCTATATATGTATATATATGATATGTATATATATGGAAGATATATTTACGAAGTTGTTCCAATTGATTGATTGGCATTTAACCCTAGACTCTTACACCCCAGAAATAAATTAATCCTTTCTACTCGAGCTCCACTGTGGACTATTTAGAACCCAACAAAAACGAAGGATTCAAGTGTAACAGAACAAACAATGTCGAGCTAAGAGCATCCTCATCCCTAGATAAATCGAAAATGGTGGATGTAAAAATCCACAATGGATTCTGCCCTTCAAGTCGCACGTTGCTTTCTGCCACATCGTTTCAAACGAAGTTTTACCATAATATTCCTCTAAGTGGGAACTGTTATGAAATTGATTCAATCATGGAATCATGAATAGTCATTTGGTTCAGCTGTTCATAGAGATCGTAATCTAGACCCTTTCTTCCCTATATGATATGGAAAGTTTCTTCCCTATATGATATGGAAAGACAGCAACCTTAATACCCATTAATAATATATCATTACAGTTAATTCAAAAGTAAAAGGATTTCGAGTTGAAATTGAAAAAGTTTCCTATTTTGATTAAATTTAACAAAAATTGGATAATAAGCATCGCCTTTGATCTTATGGGGGGGGGAGTAGGTCCTTCTTTTTTAATTAACTCATTACTCCTTAAATTTCAAATAGATAAGATGTAAGTTGAGATTTGAATCTTTATTCTTTTCAGCTTATTACTTATTATGTTATTATGAAAATCAAAACTCCTTGTCATTATTCCTTGACATTGAACTAGAAGGATATATATCGTATAAGTGAAACATTTCTTCATTTTCGAAGATTCAATGGTCTATATTTTGTTTAACATGAAATTGAATAATAAATTCATAAATGGCTTCTTGTCATAAAGAGAATAAAATCAAAGGATAAATCACCCCCACCTCAATCGTTACATAGATTTCGAATTTTTTATTAGTTATTAGAGTCAAAAACGAAATATCGAAATAAAATGAGATTCAACAAAAAAACATTGGTATTGAAATTAATGTGGATTAACTCTTATCCACTCCCTTACTTCTTTATAAGTAAATAATGGAGTCGACACTGGGACGGAAGGATTCGAACCTCCGAATAGCGGGACCAAAACCCGTTGCCTTACCGCTTGGCCACGCCCCATTTCAATTTTGAATTGATACCAAGAAACAATAATATCATTATTGGTTTTTTGTCAACCCCAGCCAAAAATCTCTATATTTCTATTTCTAGAATACCTTGGTACTGGCATTTTCATACATCTAGGTTAAAATTCAACAAAATTTATTGATCATTACATAGAATTCAATTAAGATATTGTATGAAAGTATTATTTCTTCTATTCTCCTTCGAGAATGGGAGGCTTTTTGATTGAGTGGATGCAAAGAAAAAGAAGAATGTCTACCTTACTTACTTTCTTCTTTTTTCCTTATATCAAAAACTCAATTCAAAACGAAAATGCAATTATTGGCAAGACCAAAACGTCTGTTATGCTTAATATCGTTAGTTTGATCTGTATTTCTATTAATTCTGCCCTTTATTGGAGTAGTTTTTTCTTCGGAAAATTGCCCGAAGCGTATGCTTTTTTGAATCCAATCGTAGATATTATGCCAGTCATACCTGTGCTTTTTTTCCTCTTAGCTTTTGTTTGGCAAGCTGCTGCAAGCTTTCGATAAGATCCTTTATAATATTATATTAATAATATTATCCTAGAAAATGGATGATTTCGTCCAGAAAAGATTCGAAAAATGGATAAAATCAGATAAGTTTTATAGTATGAACCCTAGACTCGTACACTGAATTTCTTGTATAGTCGACATAAATTTAAATTTAGCTTACACCCATTTTCTCGTTTTTACCCCTTTTCCAGTGAAAGACCCTAACCGCATTAGGGTCTCGCACAAAATCACAAAAAAGAAATATATATATATATACCATTATGCCATAATGGCAATAGTTTTTAATGAAAAAACGAATTCATTTGTGACAGTTCTAATTCTAGAAACAACCCCATTTCTTGGTGTAAAAATGCGATATTTGTTATAAAAATGGAAGATTTATTCTCTTTTTTTTCTTTCAAAAAAAAATTTGGAGATTGTGTAATGCTTACACTGAAACTCTTCGTTTATACCGTA